GGGTATAAAGTCCTTTTTCTTGTGTCGAATGGAAGATGAGGAACACTTATAATCCCTCCTAGAAGTATCTGTTCCTTTCATTTATCCCGTCCTTGTCTTGTATCCTCTTCCTTTGTTTTTATATGCCTATTGTCTAGTGCTAGGAATGGGATAGAAGTAATGAATTCCATACATCCCGAAAAAGCAGTATAAACAAAGCAAGCAGAGGTATTTACAGAATTTTTTGATCATACATATTTAATTGTATTGATTGACAAGAATTCCGCGCTTTTTACCAACTTGATGGTAAGGAATCTCTGGATCTAGAAATTCATTTCGAATAATTGAACCTTTTCAAACTGTTTCTTTTTAAGAACCAAAAAAATTTGTGCCAAAATAACAGATGCCAAGAAGAACAAAAGGCCTTGGACGCGTAATGGATCTTGAAGCACTATTTCTGCATCTCCCTGACCAAACCCCCCTACATTAGGATTGCTTGTTAATGGTTGATCAAGCTTGATGGATTCACCCTCTGAAACAAGAAGTTCTGGTCCTGGAGGTATAATATCAACCACTTGGTGTCCATCCGATGCATCAACTATGGTTATTTCATATCCTCCTTTTTCTTTACGTACTATTCTGCTTACTATACCTGCGGATGTAGCATTATAGACCGTATTGTTACTCTTGCTCCCATCAGGATAAATCTGACCCCTTCCCCGGTTCCCTCCTACATATATGGGATATTTTAAGAAGTGAACATCTTTCTTCGTAGCAGGGTCGGGGGAAAGAATGGGAAAGACGATTTCACTATATTTCTGACCTGGAACAGGACCTATCACAAGAATATTTCTTTTATTGGGACGATAACTCTGAAAAGACAGATTTCCTATCTTTTCTTTCACCTCGGGAGAAATACGATCGGGAGGGGCTAATTCGAATCCCTCGGGTAAAATAAGAACAGCCCCCACATTCAAAGCCCCTTTTTTACCATTAGCAAGAACTTGTTTCAGTTGCTTATCATAAGGAATTCGAACAACTGCTTCAAATACAGTATCAGGAAGTACAGCTTGCGGAATTTCAATATCCACAGGCTTATTAGCTAAATGGCAATTGGCGCATACAATTCGCCCAGTTGCTTCTCGTGGATTTTCATAACCTTGCTGCGCAAAAATGGGATACGCATTTGAAATAGATGTTCGAGTTATTACATATATCATGATCGATACAGAAATAGATCGAGTCATCTGTTCCTTTACCCAAGAAAAAGTATTTCTATTTTGCATGATCCAATCATTGATCCAGGAATTTCTACAATAAATTAGATAGGTGACTAGTATAGTTCCCTATCCGCGAGTCTGCCATTGTACCGAAATAATTCTACTAAAATAGGACGAATACCTTGAAGAGGTAGAAGTATAAAGAAAATAAGTAAAATGCTTTCTTTATACGCGAAGAAAAATTTTGATTGATATCAGGAGATCAAATAAGTTCTTCATTCATTCATTGAATGATAAATGACTACGAGCGAAGGAGATACGCGATTTAAAAAACGGAAGATCCAATATTTCACAATTGTATCTAGAATAACTGGAAAAGTGGAAACAAGACCAGATATAATTTGATCGTTATGAGCCAATCCAAAATCATTGTAGATCAAACCAATCATTAGTTCCCAACCGTGGGTCGAGTGAAATCCGATCCATAAATCAGTAACTAAAAGAATCGAAAAAGCTTTTATTGTGTCACTTAAGTTATAGAAGAATTCCTGAACCCAAGAATTAAGAATGACAAGCTTTTCATTACCCAGAATAAAATAACCACTTAGAATAGCGAAACAGATTATATTTGTCGAAAAATGCAAAATGATATGGAGATGATATTCATTGTGTGTTTTGACCAATTGTATCGTTTCCTTGTGTATTCCTATACGAAACTTTTGTATATGTGTCTCCGGGTATTCTTTTATCATTTCGTCCAACAAGAAGAGTTCTTCTAATTCTAGGAATTTTTCTAGAACATTTTTCTCTTGAATATCATTCAAAAAAGTTTCGGATTGCCTAGTATTCCACCAATTAATAATCCAAGGTTCCAGACTTTTTTGAAATGAGAGAGAGACCCACCAGGGCAAAAATACTATAGATGCAAGATATGGGAGGGAAGTCAATGCTTTCTTTTTTTTCATTTTTTATTTGTGAATTGGTAATGAACTGCTTCATTTGTCAACTCTATCTGATCTGATATTTCTCTAAAGCGCGAGTCCTATAACAAGGTATCGAACCTATGGATCTATTCTATTCCTATTTTTGTATAATAATTTAGTCCTTAGATCTAGAAGGAATATAGAAATAGAATAAGGGCCCCTTTTCGGATGAAAAAAATCAAATTTATGAAATAAAAATAATAAATAATATAATAATATATATATTAAGTATATATATAGTATTTTAGTTTAGGATTTCGGGATATCTCGATTGGGCAAATTCGAACGAATTTCATCTTCATTTGTTCCTTTCGATAAATACTCGAAAAACCTACTCGAAGTAACGAATATTATTCGGATTTCAAGACGAAAAACCCTCCCGGATCAATTCCATTAATTTTTTCGAAATGTTGTACCGTCTAACCATAGCGCAGGAATACGGTATCAATTCAAAATCTGAGGCCTAACCTAAAAAGATGAATTCTGTATTACGAAATACATATTCGGATATTTGATGAATTCATACTTAGATTAGACTCATTAGACTTTTTACTAGTATAAAAGAATTGAGTTGGGCCCTATACGCATACAAAACGGTTTTGGTATAGAAAAAAATTTCTTCTTATTGTTTATTATATTTATTATAGTTGTTCCATATACGTTCTCCTACTTTTGTTTTATTCTATGCGGATTGTTGTGCCAACGGACCGAGGAAACAGAATCTAACATGTTTTGCTCGAATGAATATTCTGAGGAAACTTCAATTGTATTAAAAAGGAAATTAGCAAGCTCCTTCCATTATGCGGAGAAAACATTCATTCTTCGTTCGGTTCATTTCAAAATACTTCAATTGGTACGCGCAAGAAATAGGCCAATTCCGCCGCTTTTTGCTCAATTTCTCGTGGAGTCAAATTCTCATCAGTACGAGTCAAGGGAATGGTTCCTTGGCCTCTGATTTCCATATAAAGAATACGACGAGGAAAAAGACCCTCTTTAACCTCCATTCTGATTGATTGGATATCTTTCATAAAGAAACGAAGGAAGATGCGACGATTTATTCCGGGGAATCCCCAACGAAAAATACACATTATTCCTTCTTTTCTATCAAATCGGTCATAACCACTACCGACATTCCATGAAATTGTGCACCACAAATAGGAACTAATGAATAGACCCGCGATCCCATAGAAAGACATCACGATCCCTTGTGGAAAAAAAACGATTTGCTGAGATGGAAATCCGGGTATCAGATTCCTACCAAGATAACTGGAAGTGCCAACCACTAAGAATCCTAATGAACCTAAAAAAAGGATACAGGCCCAGCAAAAATTACTTGCTTTTCGAGACCCTGTTATAAGTTCTATCCATATATGTTCTGATCGCCAGTTCATACTATACTAGATCCCGTTGCATTCGATTGGAATTGAGAAAAAAATTTGACTTTACTTTTCTTCTTGATGCCGAAGTAACTTTCATCAACTAGCACTATTCTGATATGAACCATTAGGAGTAATTGGTTAGATACATTGACTTTCTATTATAAAAATATTCGCCGAGCCTTTTTAACCGGATATGCCCGCATATAACTGCATTTATGCGGATATCATGCATTCGCATGCATAACAGTTCTTTCATTTGTGTTCGGAAAAAGCCACATATCGTACCATATTACACTAAACAATTTTCGGTACCAAATAAATATCTGTATTATGATTCCGTGTTGAAATAAATTGATGAAATTTGGTCCCGTCGGATCTAGACAATCTTATTTTTTTGGACATGAAGAAATAAAGAAGCCATTGCAATCGCCGGAAATACTAGACCCACTAAAGGGACAAAAATAGAGGGTAAGTTAAGATCTGTCATAGAATGGGTACCTCGATTTAATATTTGTACCTATTATTATTATAAAGATATCTTATGATAAGTATATCTATTATAAACTATTATAAATAATATATTATAAATAATATTAAGTAGTTAATAAGTGCAAGGAATGAGAACTAAATGAAGTGTACCTATTCATCTTTCTACACGAATATGTATGATATTCCGCTTTAAGAAATTTCATTATTCTCCCATCCTTATATTCTTTCTATCTATCTTTCTAATAAAATAGAAAGTTTTTATTTAAATTAAAGAGTTTATTATAATATAAGTTCGCGACTCTAACTAAACTAATTCAATCCAACAAAAAAGGATTCCTAGTAAAAAATGGGAGTTCTTGGTGGACATAGTAGACATAGAAATCGCTTCTATTCTATATTTATTTTCATTTTATTTCGATATTTTTTTTTGGAATTTTTATTCAAAGGAAAGAAACCATGGAGCTGAAATAACTCACTCAGAACACCTTTTAAAAGATTACGCGGTACGATTGGGTCGAATAAGCCCTTATGGAATAAATACTCAGCCGCTTGTGAACCGTCAGGTAATGTTTTATTCAATGTTTGCTCAATCACTCTTTTACCCGCAAAAGCAATGTAGGCATTGGGTTCCGCAATAATAACATCTCCCAACATACCAAAACTGGCGGTTACTCCACCTGTTGTAGGAGATGTAAGAATTGATACATAGAATAACTTTTTATTTGATTGATAATTATATGAAGCAGAAGATATTTTAGCCATTTGCATCAAGCTCAAACTTCCTTCTTGCATGCGTGCTCCTCCAGAAGCACACACAATAATGACAGGTAGAGATCGATTAGTAGCATACTCGATCAAACGGGTGATTTTCTCTCCTACTACGGATCCCATACTACCCCCCATGAACTGAAAATCCATAACCCCAATTGCTATGGGAATACTATTTAGTT